CTCTGTAGGATTTGAACCTACGACATCGGGTTTTGGAGACCCACGTTCTACCGAACTGAACTAAGAGCGCTTTCTTATGACAAGAACTATAATTGTAAAGAAAAGTATTTTTTTTTACCCCAGTCTTGCATATCAATCCATGTAAAAAATGAAAGATAATGAATGCCTTATTTTATTTCATTTTTATTTAATTGATCTCACTCAATTTCAATTAATCTTTCCTTTCGTTACTGCCCCCTAGGAGAAGTAATAGGTAGGGATGACAGGATTTGAACCCGTGACATTTTGTACCCAAAACAAACGCGCTACCAAGCTGCGCTACATCCCTTTTAAAATTATTGTACAATGTCATTGTACAAAATCCATGTCTTGTTTTCCATATCGTTATTTTTTTCTGTATTCATATAAAATTTTCTTGTCATTTCTTCTTTTTGGTTTCATATAATAAATAATTAAAAATTATATACATCTGATAAAAAAAGAATGAATATTTATTAGAATGCTTAAGAAAAAAGAAAGGGGTACCCCTTTCTTTTTCTTTTTTAGGGACAGGGATAGTAAAACCTCATCTACTGCTCATTGTAGATATTTATTTTTGTTAGGACTTCCGTACAAAAAAGACAAATGATCTTGAACTACAGCATCTGACCATATATGTATTACAATAAAGAAGGAGGATTTTCAATGCGGGACATAAAAACATATCTCTCCACAGCACCCGTGCTAACTACTCTATGGTTTGGGTCTTTAGCGGGTCTATTGATAGAAATTAATCGTTTATTCCCCGATGCTTTGTCATTCCCCTTTTTTTAATTATAGTTTAAGATCCTATTTTATTTTGGAGAACAGAAATGGAAAAGAGGTTCCTGTATAGGGGAAAAAATTCCACGAAATCGTAGCATAGAAAAAAGGATACTTAAATGAAATACTGAAAAGAATAATTGATAATTAGAAAAAATTGTATTACTCACATAAAATTATTATATTCTATGAATTTCTATTAGTATTAATTGGAATTAACTAGTTAGTAACTTTTATTTATATTTATATATATATTATATATATTTTTCTTTTTTGTTCTTTTCGTCTTCTTAGATTTAGATTCGGGTCGAAAATAGAAGAATTAAGTCGATCAAAAATTTAAAGGAGGTTCATGGCTAAGGGTAAAGATGTCCGAGTTAGAGTTACTTTGGAGTGTACCAGTTGTGCCCAAAATGGTGTCAATAAGAAATTGCCGGGCATTTCTAGATATATTACTCAAAAGAATCGACACAATACACCCAGTCGATTAGACTTGAGAAAGTTTTGTCGTTATTGTCGCAAGCATACGATTCATGGGGAAATAAAGAAATAGATCGAATGGAACATATGTATTGTATTATTTTTCAAAGGAACAGGAAAAAGAAAAACTTAACATATATATGTATATAAATATATAATATACAAATAAAAAAAGAAAACTCATTTCGGTCAGATCTGAAATGAATAAAGAAATAGAAATTTAGAGATAAGGAATAAACCATGGATAAATCCAAGCAACCTTTTCGCAAATCCAAGCGATCTTTTCGTAGGCGTTTTCCCCCAATTGAATCGGGGGATCAAATTGATTATAGAAACATGAGTTTAATTAGTCGATTTATTAGTGAACAAGGAAAAATATTATCTAGACGGGTGAATAGATTGACCTTGAAACAACAACGATTAATTACTATTGCTATAAAACAAGCTCGTATTTTATCTTTGTTACCTTTTCTTAATAATGAAAAACAGTTTGAGAGAGCTGAGTCGATCCCTAGAACGGCTGGTCCCAGAACCCGAAATAAATAGATATACTCTTAGATATACTCTTCCTATTGATTCAAAACTCCAAGTGGAACTCAAGCTCAGATTGATGTTTTGCTCGAAAAACCTCGAATCCAGATTGGATTGTTGTGTTATAAAAAACAACAAATAGGGAAAGAAGAAATCTTTTTTTTTTGAAAGATGTTCGTTCATTCCCACTACTTATCTTAATTTCTTTTAAATTTCTTAAATTCATTTTTATTCTATCTTCCCGGAGTCCATTCTCCGGGGAATTCTATTCTGTTTTCGCTATTTATATATATATGATATATGACTTTTTAATCTCTTTTATTTGCTAATCTTATTGGAAATCATGTAAAGACAATTCTTATTTGATATAGCTATTTGCGCAAGTATTTTACGATTAAGAAGCAATTGCTTCTTATACAGATTGTGTATAAATTTACTATAACTATAGAATACCATATTCTCACGAGCTGCTGCATTTATTCGAGTAATCCACAAACGACGAAAGTCCCTCTTTTGTCTGCCCCTATCCCGATGAGAGGAAACCAAAGCTCTCATTTTCTGTTGAGTAGCAGTTCGGGTAAGTCTTGAATGGGCCCCTATAAAGGTTGATGCAAATAAACGAATTTTTGTTCGACGTCTCCGAGCTATATATCCTCGTCTAACTCTAGTCATTGAATCAAATTAAACTTTAATGAATAACTAATTGATTTCTTTTCTTTCAGTCATCCTCTTATCCCCCCTCTAGTTAATTAATACCAAAACGGATTATTCCGATATATAAAATATAAATTCCAATGGCTTTTGCTACTATGACCTTCCCAACCACGATTTTTTATTCTTTCCGGGTATTTTACCCGGAAAGAATAAATTCTAGTGATAAAAAAAAAATAGTGGGTTCCATCGTTTCTATGGTTACTTCGTAAACGGTGAGGTCCTCTCTATATACCGGAGCCTTTTCTTTCATTTAACCAAATGTTATTGTGAACTTGTATAGTTCACACTCCTTAGTTCAGCTCTACCAATCAATAATAGTTCTTTTCACAAAAGGGTTATCCATACAGTGACGGCATTTAATTATGAAAGTTGGCTAGGTAGCTGACCTTGTTAGTCCGTTCTTTCAAGAATAGGAACATAACCTTTTTGCTTCTTATAGTACTCTTTCCTCCGCTTAATAGATAACTATTTGCTACCAATGGGGAATTACTTCTCATCTCAAACTGAGGTGATTGGATTTGCACCAATGGAAACCATAAATTTCATACACAAAAATATAGGTAGATGATGAATCTTTAGCTTTATAGATAGTAAATAACGTTTTTCCATCCTATCTATCTTTATTCCTTGGTACTGGTGATTGGTACTTGAAAAATTGCTGTATTTATTTTGTTTGAACTCATGATCTAAACGAGTCGCACATACACCCGAGTACATGTTCCCCGTCGTTGAGGGCACCCCCTAAGTGCGGGGGATTTCGTGATATTTCGTATTGGCTGTCTTGTGTTTCTAATAAGTTGTTTAATTGTCGGCATATCATACATATATATAATAAAATAGGTTGGTTTAGATCGATCTTAACCTGATTTATTGATGATTATGAATTATTTACATTCAATATCAAATCACGGAAAAATAGAATTATGGAGGGAATCATATATTTAGGCGAAATCCCCAATAGTTTCATTTTCGACCGCTACAAGATCAACAATGCCATGAGCTTGGGCTTCTGTTGCTGACATAAAAACATCTCTCTCCATGTCTTCGGATATAACCCATAAAGGGTTACCTGTTCTTTGTACATAAACCTTTGTGAGGGTTTCGCGAAGTCTGAGTAGTTCTTCCGCTTCCAAGATAAATTCCCCTGCTTGTGCCTCATAAAAGGAACTAGCAGGTTGGTGAATCATAACCCTGATAATAATGATCTAACATCATGCATGAACGGTTCTTCTATCTTGAAGAATTGGATTAAAGTAAGGACTAAAAAAAAACAAGAAAAAAAAAATAGAATTGAACGACGGACCGTACGGGCACCTTTTGTGCATTGCATACGGCTCTGCAATGGAATTTCCTTTTCCCCCTTCTATTTTATCGAAGAAAAAAAAAAGAATCCATCCGATCTAAATTGTTGAATGATCCATTTATCACCCTTCCTTTCATTCATATTGTAATGTAAAAAAAAAAATACTATGATGGTTCTGTTGCTTTCTATATTTATCTCGTCTGTGATTTAGCAATCCCAAAGTTTCTTTTTTTTTTTTCGTACTCCTTTCTTCGTAAGAGAAATATCAGAAAAAGGCTTCTGGTGTGGAAGAAAACGGTTTGTGACGCTGAAATGCACTCCCGACATAGAAGATCAAGTCGGAAATAACCTTTTTTCATACTACTATCTCGATAGAAAATATCGTGTTAGAAAAAACAATAATAGTTTGTTCATATCGAACTCGAAGTGCCATGCTATTATTACCTATTATTCATATTCAATATGGCGAAGGCATAGTCTTCTTCTTCTTTTTTTTTAATAAAAACTCATTGGCGCCAAGCATGGGGGAATGCTAGACGTTTGGTAATTTCCCCTCCGACCAGAATGAAGGATCCCATTGAAGCGGCTAATCCCATGCATATTGTATGTACATCGGGCGAAACAAATTGCATAGTATCATAAATAGCGATTCCTGGTATTACCCATCCACCAGGGGAATTTATAAACAAATAAAGATCCTTAGTATCATCTTCTATACTGAGATATACCATGAGACCAACAAGTTGATTTGAGATCTCGCTATCAACTTCTTGGCCTAAAAAAAGTAATCTTTCTCGATAAAGTCGGTTGATTAGGACAAAATTATATCCCTTTTGAACCGTACGTACATCTTTGGATGCATACGGTTCAAAAAAATTGCGAAAATAAAGAATCAATGTGGGGTTTTTTCTTCCATTAAAAAAAGAAAGAGTTTTTACCCCTTCCCTAAAAAAAAAAGAATTTACTGAACTTATTTAATTAACCTCTCATTGATGTATTGTTTCGTCGAGATTTAAATCACGATGTCATTTTCTTGTTCCTGAATGGACCCTTTGAATTCTTTTAGGTTCATGTTCTACTCCGGGGAAAGATCTATCCGAATTCTAGTTGTACATATAGGACAAATGATCTCAGTACCACTTCTTTTTGCTACGAGTTTTTTTTTCAATTCGTTTCATGTCTCCAAAAAACTATTCAATGTATTTATTATAATGGTTGACATGGCAGTTTAAGAGTGCTTCTCTAATTAAATAAATAAAATAGAAGAATCTTCTATACATAGCTACAAGCGGTAATTCTACATATATTACTATTACCCATTTGGTATTTTATGAGCAGAGCCTGGATACTCCATTTTTTTAGTCCAAGTTAACCATAAATTCTTCTAATTAAGAATATTGCTCCTCAATCTAAATTAATCTAATTTAACTTCACGCTACGCATGATTGATTCTTCAATCAATACAATATTTCTTGGGTGAAACAGAGGATATCTCGATCGGGGGAGAAAATGGGGAAATTCCATATGACCCAATATGTCTGACAAGTCGCACTATACGTCAACCCAAACTGCATCTTCCTCTCCAGGACTCCGAAAAGGTACTTTTGGAACACCAATGGGCATTAAATTAAAGAAAAAATTTAAGTACTATACTTCACTTTAATATGGAAACGTAAGAATGAGTTTATTGTCTTCTTCGAAGGTTTTTAGAGAAAGATAGAATTAAGAAATAAAAATCTTAATGAAGAGATAGATCGTTCGAATAATAAAAAGGATCCATACATTCATTCCTCCAAAATAGGACTAATGCTCCCATTGCGTATTGGTACTTATCGGGTATAGAATAGATCTGCTTCTCTTTGTTCTTACGAACAGAATTCAGCCGTTATTTTCAACGGAATACAATAAAAAGTAACCTTTTCTCATACAGAATTCGCTGAAAAGATTAGGTAAATAGTATAAGTGCAATGCGATAAAGTTACATAGTGTCTATTTTTCTTTGAGAAAGGGGTATTTCCATGGGTTTGCCTTGGTATCGTGTTCATACTGTCGTATTGAATGATCCCGGCCGATTGCTTTCTGTCCATATAATGCATACGGCTCTAGTTTCCGGTTGGGCCGGTTCGATGGCTCTATATGAATTGGCGGTTTTTGATCCCTCTGACCCTGTTCTTGATCCAATGTGGAGACAAGGTATGTTCGTTATACCCTTCATGACTCGTTTAGGAATAACCAATTCATGGGGTGGTTGGAGTATTTCAGGAGGAACTGTAGCGAATTCGGGTATTTGGAGCTATGAAGGCGTGGCCGGAGCACATATTGTGTTTTCTGGCTTGTGTTTTTTAGCGGCCATCTGGCATTGGGTGTATTGGGACTTAGAAATATTCTGTGATGAACGTACAGGAAAACCTTCTTTGGATTTGCCCAAAATCTTTGGAATTCATTTATTTCTCTCAGGAGTGGCTTGCTTTGGCTTTGGCGCATTTCATGTAACAGGCTTATATGGTCCTGGAATATGGGTGTCTGATCCTTATGGACTAACTGGAAAAGTACAATCTGTAAGTCCAGCGTGGGGCGCGGAAGGTTTTGATCCTTTTGTTCCCGGCGGAATCGCCTCTCATCATATTGCAGCAGGTACACTGGGCATATTGGCAGGCCTATTCCATCTTAGTGTCCGTCCGCCTCAACGTCTCTACAAAGGATTACGTATGGGCAATATTGAAACTGTACTTTCTAGTAGTATCGCTGCTGTTTTTTTTGCAGCTTTTGTTGTTGCTGGAACTATGTGGTATGGTTCAGCAACAACCCCAATCGAGTTATTTGGTCCCACTCGTTATCAGTGGGATCAGGGATACTTCCAGCAAGAGATATATCGAAGAGTTGGTGCCGGACTAGCTGAAAATCTAAGTTTATCGGAGGCTTGGTCTAAAATTCCTGAAAAATTAGCTTTTTATGATTACATTGGTAATAATCCGGCAAAAGGGGGATTATTCAGAGCGGGATCAATGGATAGCGGGGATGGAATAGCTGTTGGATGGTTAGGACATCCCGTCTTTAGAGATAAAGAAGGGCGCGAGCTTTTTGTACGTCGTATGCCTACTTTTTTTGAAACATTCCCGGTAGTTTTAGTAGATGGAGATGGAATTGTTCGGGCAGATGTTCCTTTTCGAAGGGCAGAATCAAAGTATAGTGTCGAACAAGTAGGTGTAACTGTTGAGTTCTATGGTGGCGAACTCAATGGAGTCAATTATAGCGATCCTGCTACTGTGAAAAAATATGCTAGGCGCGCACAATTAGGCGAAATTTTTGAATTAGACCGGGCTACTTTAAAATCGGATGGTGTTTTTCGTAGTAGTCCAAGGGGTTGGTTCACTTTTGGGCATGCTTCGTTTGCTTTGCTTTTCTTTTTTGGACATATTTGGCATGGCGCTAGAACTCTGTTTAGAGATGTTTTTGCTGGTATTGATCCAGATTTGGATGCTCAAGTGGAATTTGGAGCATTCCAAAAACTTGGAGATCCAACTACAAAGAGACAAGTAGTTTGATACAAGACTGCTCTGGTATCTTTATCCTCTATCTCTATTTTTTTTCTCGGGTACCCGAGAAAAAAAATAGAGACTTGAATCAACTTCTTTTCGTTGATTCTTTCCCCTCTTTTTTTATGGTATGGTAAATGATCCCACTCAATCAAACGAATAGATGTGAAAGCTATAATTGTAAACCACGATCGAATCTATGGAAGCATTGGTTTATACATTCCTTTTAGTCTCGACTTTAGGGATAATTTTTTTCGCTATCTTTTTTCGAGAACCACCTAAGGTTCCGACTAAAAAATAATGAAATAATTTTTCATTATAGAAACTGAAGTAATGGGCCCTCATATCAAGAGGCTCATTACTTCAACAAGTCTAGTCTCCGTGTTCCTCGAATGGATCTCTTAGTTGTTGAGAGGGTTGCCCAAAAGCGGTATATAAGGCGTACCCCGTAAAGCTTACAAGTAAACCTGATATGAAGATGGCGACTAAGGTTGCTGTTTCCATTTTTAGAAAATTTCAAGATCACAATGGATCTACGATAAGATCGTTTATTTATTTACAATTACAACGGAATAGTATACAAAGTCAACCGATCTCAACCAATGATTAAATAGGATTTATGGCTACACAAACCGTTGAGGGTAGTTCTAGATCTAGGCCAAGACAAACTACTGTAGGGAGTTTATTGAAACCATTGAATTCAGAATATGGTAAAGTAGCTCCGGGCTGGGGGACTACACCACTTATGGGAATTGCAATGGCCCTATTTGCAATATTCCTATCTATTATTTTGGAAATTTATAATTCTTCCGTTTTACTGGATGGAATTTCAATGAGTTAGGTTCATAAGAACTATGAACCTCTAGTTTTTCAATCAAAAAAAAAATTATTTATAAAACTTGGATTTATAGACCTTTTTGGTAGTTCGACTGTGGTATTTCTTTTTTCGGTATTTCCGGAATATGAGCGTGTGACTTGTTATAATCGATCCTATTGATAATACAGAGAACGACCCTGTCATCTCTATTAAGATGATTCCACCCCGTCGGATATTTCTTCTAATATCTGGAACACGGAATATTATAGAAAAAAGTAAGAAAAAAAAATATTCTAACTATGATTCATACCTATTATTTAGACCTCGAAACCGGACCAAAAAAAAAATTTCAGATGGGTATTTCCTAAATTAAATAATTTTTCTTTCTTTAGACTTATGAAATTAATTTTATCTGAAGAACAACTTCTTTCTCTAGATTTTGTTGAGTCATTACATCCACTCATTGAAATTGAATAATTGATGATCAAATGGTTTTTACTCAAAGAACCCTTTCTTTTATTTAGCTTAGGATTAAATCATCGTGGTTCTTGTATGAATCTGAGGTTTTAATTGATTTATAGGGTCTTAACAAGGGAATTCCTATCAACAGTAAAACAAAAGTTGACCCGCATTACGCACAAAAAACAACAAATTAAATAACAAAAACAAACGAAAATAGGAAAGAGAAGAGTCAAGAGGCCTGGAACGATCAATATAAAGAAAAAGAAAGGTGTACGAGCTAACTTGATATTTTTGGCATTAGCATCACAAAGAAGAGATTTCGGATTTTTTTTACTTTCTATCTTTGGCACAAATTGCATCGAGCAGCTAAGAAGTTTTGAACTTTCTATTGCATATCCGTCAAAATCGGTATTTGTGTGTTTCTGTTTGAGCCGTACGAGATGAAATTCTCATATACGGTTCTCGGGGGGGGGTCCTCTCGGATTCCCTATCTCAATAAAGTATATGATTGGTTCGAGGAACGTCTCGAGATTCAAGCGATTGCAGATGATATAACTAGTAAATATGTTCCTCCTCATGTCAACATATTTTATTGTCTAGGAGGAATCACGCTTACTTGTTTTTTAGTACAAGTAGCTACGGGTTTTGCTATGACTTTTTACTATCGTCCAACTGTTACGGAGGCCTTTTCCTCTGTTCAATACATAATGACTGAAGCTAACTTTGGTTGGTTAATTCGATCAGTTCATCGATGGTCAGCAAGTATGATGGTTCTAATGATGATTCTGCACGTATTTCGTGTGTATCTTACAGGTGGGTTTAAAAAACCCCGCGAATTAACTTGGGTTACAGGTGTGGTTCTGGCTGTATTGACTGCATCTTTTGGTGTAACTGGTTATTCCTTACCTCGGGACCAAATTGGTTATTGGGCAGTAAAAATTGTGACAGGCGTGCCTGACGCTATTCCTATAATAGGATCTCCTTTGGTAGAGTTATTACGTGGAAGTGCTAGTGTGGGTCAATCTACCTTGACTCGTTTTTATAGTTTACACACTTTTGTATTGCCTCTTCTTACTGCCGTATTTATGTTAATGCACTTCCCAATGATACGTAAGCAAGGTATTTCAGGTCCTTTATAGTTATAGCTTTATTTTATAGAGAAAACAGATCATAGATATTTGTAATTTCTGATATATCCTATCGGGAAGGAACAATAGTATTTCATTGCTACAAATATGTATTATTGAAAAAATAAGACATATTTTTTGATACTTCTCTTCAACTCCGAAGTAGTTTAGTTCTTATTTTATAAGAATAGTTGAAGTGGATTCTCCGAAGAGAGGATGGATGGATTAT